ATAGATTCCAGCAGTAGATGAATAATTGCAAATTTTTGTGTGTACGAGATTCGAATAACTTCAAAATAACTGACAGAATTTTTTATTTTTCCTGATCAGAAAAATACATGAAAAAGAAAGGAGGTAGAAAGATTTTTTGATTTATGGTTAAAGAAGAAAAACAAGAAAACAGGGGTTCTGTTGAATTTCAAGTATTCAGTTTCACCAATAAGATACGGAGACTTGCTTCACATTTGGAATTACATAAAAAAGATTTTTCATCGGAAAGAGGTCTACGAAGACTTTTGGGAAAACGTCAACGTTTGCTGGCTTATTTGGCAAAGAAAAATAGAGTACGTTATAAGAAATTAATAAGTCAGTTGGATATTCGGGAGAAGTAATTTAATCGTTCGAATTTTTTTCTTATTTTATTAGTAGTCTTATAGTAGTCTTAGATTTTGCATTTTGATGAGCCTCGTTTTGAGGAATTCATGGAATAATGAATTAAGGAAGAAAAAAGAATATGAACAAAGAGACATAACATAAAAAAAAGAATAGATAAGACGATATTCGCCCTCCCCCCACATATTTAACTTCTTCTCCTATACAAAAACCAGCAAGACCTACTCCATTGATAATTCCATCAATAACACCTTTATCAAAAAAATGCGTTAGTTCGGCAAATCGTCTTATACCCAGGATAAAGAGCCTAGTATAGAAAATATCTATATAACCACGATTATATGACCAGCTGTATACCTTTTTTTTTACTTGATCCAAAAAGTTCTTTTTGGGATTCCCTTTTACAAGGGAATTTTTAAAATTCAAATTCTGAAAAAAAGAATAAGCGGACCCATAGCATATATATGCTATGAATAGACCAAAAATAGCTAAACTTACAGAAGAAATTGCATTAGTAAGAAATTCATATGAATTTATAGAAGAATTAGAACTTTCTTGGAAAAAACTTATTGAAGGGGTTAACCACTTTGATAATATGGTTAACTCCGATGTTCCATTATCCATTACTCCATTATCAAAATGGATTCCTATGGATCCAATGAACAAAGTAAAAAGCAGTAATATAAGAAGAGGAAATAGCATAGTATTTCCAGTTTCGCGAGGATAGACAAAAGTATTTTTAGCTCCAAAAGAAGTACTAAAGAATCCTATTCTATTTCTTGTATTACCAGGAATTTTTGGTTTATTTTGGGAAAAAAAAGAAACCCCACCCTTCATTGTTGATAAAACCAAATCTCTATTGACTCCTTTGGGTATGCTTTTTCCCCATAAGGATATTGAATGCAATGAACCTTCTTTAGTACTACTGTAATTTTGAAAATGAACACGCAAATACCCATCAAAAGTAAGTAAATATATTCGAAACATATAAAATGCAGTTAATCCTGCAGTAAAAGAAGCTATTATTCCAAAAAAAGGTGAATACAACCAACTATTACTAAGGATTTCATCTTTGGACCAGAAGCAAGCAAGAGGTGGAATACCACAAAGAGAAAGTGTACCCAATAAAAAAGTCGTTCTTGTAATAGGAACATACTTTTTTAAACCACCCATAAGAACCATATTTTGGCTTTTATCTGGTGAATATCCAACAAGAGGTTCCATTGAATGAATAATGGATCCGGATCCCAAAAACAATAAAGCTTTCGAATAAGCATGAGTGATCAAATGGAATAAAGCTGCTTGATAAGAACCTATACCTAGAGCTAACATCATATAACCCAATTGAGACATTGTAGAATAGGCTAAGCTTCTTTTAATATCTCTCTGAGCAAGAGCTAAAGTCGCTCCTAAGAAAAGTGTTATCGTACCTACTAAGGAAATGAAACTCATTATGAAAGGTATCGATATGAAAAGAGGAAGAAGTCGAGCTAGAAGAAAAATCCCCGCAGCAACCATAGTTGCCGCGTGTATAAGAGCCGAAATGGGAGTGGGTCCTTCCATAGCATCGGGTAACCATACGTGAAGAGGGAATTGTGCAGATTTTGCAACTGCACCAAGAAATAATAAAAAAGCACACAAAATAGTAAGTAATGAATTAATCCCATTATTAGGAATCCAGTTATTAGCTATTTTGAACAAATCCCGAAACTCTAAACTACCTGTTATCCAAAAAAAACCTAAAATTCCTAATAACAAACCAAAATCCCCTACACGATTAGTTACAAAAGCTTTTTGACAAGCACTGGCTGCAATTGGTCGTGTAAACCAAAAGCCTATCAATAAATAGGAACACATTCCCACAAGTTCCCAAAAAAAATAAATTTGTATCAAATTGGAACTAGTAACCAATCCCAACATGGAAGTATTAAAAAAACTTATATAAATGAAAAATCTCAAATATCCCTCATCGTGAGACATATAATCGTCACTATAAATAAGAACCAAGATTCCTACAGTAGTAATTAGTATTAACATAATGGAAGTAAGGGGGTCGATCAAGTATCCAAATTCCAAGGAAAAATCATTATTGATGGTCCAAGACCATAAATATTGATAGATAGAACTCCCTTTTATTTGTTGAATAGACAGGTGAATGGAGAATACCAGAGCTATACTTAATAGTAAAACACTAGGAAAAGCCCATATGCGACGAAGATTTTTTGTTGCCGTTGGAATAAGAAAAAGCCCCAACCCCATTGACATAATAACTGGAAGTGGGAGAAGAGGGATTACCCAGGCATATTGATATGTATGTTCCATAAGAAAAGAAATAGCAATTTTTAGTTGAAATTTATAGTTCTTTTTTTCTATAAAATTGTTTCCGATTCACCAAACCTATTCTTATTTCTTTCTGAAGGAATTAAAAAACAAAATAAGAATAAGAAAAAATATTCGTTATTTAGTTATTAGAAAAAAAAAGATATTTATTAAAATACAAAAAAAGATTGAATCAGTTTACTTTCTATTCCTATTCTTTTTTTATTTCTTTCTGTTAAAATTAAATAGCTCTCGTATTTCGTAACTGATTGATTGAATTTCAACTATACTATATTTAATTTGAATTTTATATTTATGGGAAATTCTCGAATATTCTTTACTTCATATAAAATAGAAATCCTAATGACTAGAATTATCTAAGTTTTAGAAGAATGTCTTGTTTAAGAGACTCATTTTTTTTTTTTTTTGATATTTTGACTGGAATTCAATTCTTGAATATCTTCTCAACTTAATTAACTATTTGAATTTTCCCTTCGTTTTCTCTCCCCATACCGTAGATTTATATATGGAGTATATTTGATATATAAATTGATTTAAATAGAAAACCTTTGTATATAATATATCTTTGTATATATTGTATATTATTAAAACAAAGTCTAAAATATATATATGAAAAATACGGGAAAAACTCTTGTCTTATCCACATTAGACAAAATCAAGTAAAAAATAATTTCGAATTTCATTATCTTTCAGTATCTAAGTATAAATACTAAGAAAAAACAGAAAGAAGGATTGATTTGCGGCAATAGATGTCTTTCACATACAACTATAAAAAATGAATTTATCTTTTGAATGGCAGTTCCAAAAAAACGTACTTCGATGTCAAAAAAGCGTATTCGTAAAAATATTTGGAAGAAAAAAACTTATTTTTCCATAGTACAATCTTATTCCTTAGCAAAATCAAGATCATTTTGGAGCGGCAACGAGCAGCCAAAACCAAAAGGTTTTTCTGGGTAACAAACAAATAATCTGGTTTTGGAATAATCTGAATTGACCGATCTCAAAGAAATTCCAATTATTTAATATAAATGAATAATTTGGATTAATTAATGAATGTACTTTTATGTGTCGAATTCCTGGGTTCAATATTCTTAGAACTAATCCCCTGTTACTCTGTTATATAGAACAAAAGTTTTGGTATATTGTGTCCTCGGTATTCTTTTTTCCTATCAAAGAACTTTTGATAATAGAATCCTCCTATTTTTTTATGAGGATTCCATTATCAAGAGTATTCTTGCAATAGGATTTCGAATTTCTACCTATCTTATCCAAAATTCACAAAAAAATCGGTTTAGGACTGGTGAATCATATTAATAAGAGCGTAAAGGCTTTGACTCTAGAAACTTTATACAAAACTCTTTGTATTTAATGATGAAATTCAAATTTTCCTAAATTCTATGGATTCTCCCAATCTCGACGATTGGGGAGAAAATAACTATTATTCTTTTAAGTTAACTAATATTTCAAGTTAGCCGCCATGGTGAAATTGGTAGACACGCTGCTCTTAGGAAGCAGTGCTCAAGCATCTCGGTTCGAGTCCGAGTGGCGGCATTCTCGAAAAAGAATACAATAGATTAGAAAATGGATTCAATTCGAAATTTCCAATTTTGTAATGGGACCTTCTCCTTATGCTATTTGCAACTTTAGAACATATACTAACTCATATCTCTTTCTCAACTATTTCAATTGTGATTACGATTCATTTGATAACCTTATTAGTTCGTGAACTTAGGGGATTACGTGATTCGTCAGAAAAAGGAATGATAGCTACTTTTTTCTGTATAACAGGATTCTTAGTTTCTCGTTGGATTTCTTCGGGACATTTTCCATTAAGTAATTTATATGAGTCATTGATCTTCCTTTCATGGGCTCTGTATATTCTTCATACTATTCCTAAGATACAGAACTCTAAAAATGATTTAAGCGCAATAACTACGCCGAGTACTATTTTAACGCAAGGTTTTGCTACGTCAGGTCTTTTAACTGAAATGCATCAATCTACAATACTAGTACCTGCTCTCCAATCTCAGTGGTTAATGATGCATGTCAGTATGATGTTACTAAGCTATGCAACTCTTTTGTGCGGATCATTATTATCCGCCGCTCTTCTAATCATTAGATTTCGAAAGAATTTCGATTTCTTTTCTAAAAATAAAAAAAAAAAATTACTTAAAACATTTTTTTTTAGTGAGATTGAATATTTCTATGCAAAAAGAAGTGCCTTAAAAAACAACTCTTTTCCTTCATTTCCAAATTATTACAAATACCAATTAACTGAGCGTTTGGATTATTGGAGTTATCGTGTTATTAGTCTAGGGTTTACCCTTTTAACCATAGGTATTCTTTGTGGAGCAGTATGGGCTAATGAGGCGTGGGGATCCTATTGGAATTGGGATCCTAAGGAAACTTGGGCATTTATTACCTGGACCATATTTGCAATTTATTTACATAGTAGAACAAATCCAAACTGGAAGGGTACGAATTCCGCATTTGTAGCTTCGATAGGATTTCTTATAATTTGGGTCTGCTATTTTGGTATCAATCTTTTAGGAATAGGTTTACATAGTTATGGTTCATTTACATTACCATCTAACTAATTACTTAACATAAAACATTCATAAAATGAAGGTTTTTTCCCATTTTTTTTTATTTTTATTTGAGAACCCCTTTGAACGTCTTTTCAAAGGGGTTCCAAAAAATGCAAAATAGATCGAATTAAACTTTTTTACTTTTTTCGGAATTTTTTGGTTTTTCCATTATGAAATATAGAGCAGACTAGTTAAAAAAAGAAAATCCTATTTAGGATAATAATTGGATAAGAGAGCCTCTACCCTGTCAACGGATAACGAGAGAACAAAATCAGGATAAATACCAATTCCTATTACTGGTAAAAAGATACAGATTAAAAGAAAGAGTTCTCGTGGTCCAGAATCCACAAAATTTGCGTTCGGAACATGAAATAACTTGTATCCATAGAACATCTGGCGTAACATAGATAATAAATAAATAGGAGTTAATATCATTCCAATTCCCATTACAAAAGTAATTAGCATTTTTGGCATTAACATAAATTTTGGACTAGTAATTAGTCCAAAAAATACTACTAATTCTGCAACAAAACCGCTCATTCCTGGTAAGGCAAGAGAAGCCATTGAAAAGCTACTAAACATAGTAAACATTTTTGGCATTGGTATAGATATCCCGCCCAGTTCTTCGAGATAAACAAGACGCATTCTATCACAAGCCGTTCCTGCCAAGAAAAATAGTGTAGCACCGATAAATCCATGGGATAGTATTTGTAAAATAGCTCCATTTAATCCAATGTTGGTTATGGAACCAATTCCTATAATTATGAAACCCATGTGAGATACGGAGGAGTAGGCTATTCTTTTTTTGAAATTTCGTTGACCAAGAGAAGTTGAAGCTGCATAGATTATTTGCACTGCTCCTATTATTACCAACCAGGGGGAAAATAGATAATGAGCATGAGGTAACAATTCCATATTGATCCGAATCAATCCATATGCTCCCATCTTTAATAGGATTCCCGCTAAAAGCATACATGTACTGTAATGTGCTTCCCCGTGGGTATCAGGTAACCACGTATGTAGAGGTATAATCGGCAATTTGACAGCAAAAGCAATAAGGAAGCCAAAATAAAGTAGTATTTCCAATGTTGCAGGGTATGATTGATTAATCAATCGTTCCAAGTCTAATGTTGGTTCGTTGGAACCATATAAGCCCATACCCAGAACTCCGATTAAGAAAAAAATGGAACCGCCTGCAGTATACAAAATAAACTTGGTAGCTGAATATAGACGCCTTTTTCCCCCCCACATGGATAAAAGTAAGTAAACAGGAATTAATTCTAACTCCCACATGATAAAAAAAAGTAAAAGGTCTCGTGAAGAAAATAATCCTATTTGACCGCTATACATTGCTAGCATAAGGAAATAGAATAATCGCGAATTCCGGGTAATTGGCCAAGCCGCTAAAGTAGCTAAAGTAGTGATAAATCCTGTCAATAAAATTGACCCTAATGAAAGTCCATCGATTCCCAATCTCCAGTGGAAATCAAAAACATCTATCCATTTAGAATCCTCCCTTAATTGCATTAAGGGATCCTCTAATTGGAAATGATAACAGAATGCATAAGTCATTAGAAGGAATTCTAATAAACAAATAGATATAGTATACCACCTAACGATTTTGTTTCCTTTATGGGGTAAAAAGAAAATTAATGAACCTGCAAATATCGGCAAAACAACAAGTATTGTTAACCAAGGAAAATAACTCATGATAAAGTAATAAAGACAAGATACGTTTTGACCAGAAAAGCCCATGCTCGATTATTTTGAGCACAGGCTTCTTCGGTAAAGAGGAATCAGACGATTCAAGTGGAGTTTTTTGTAACGTATCAATAAGATAGAGCCATGCTGCGGGTTGTTTCAGGCCCTAAATAAACGCGGACACTTAAAAAATCTGTTGGGCAGGCAGATTCGCATCTCTTACAACCCACACAATCTTCGGTTCTCGGCGCAGAAGCAATTTGCTTGGCTTTACATCCATCCCAAGGTATCATTTCTAATACATCTGTTGGACAAGCTCGTACACATTGAGTGCATCCTATACATGTATCATAAATTTTTACAGAATGTGACATTGGATCTAGAAATTTTCCTTTTCAACATAACAATTTTCGATCTGGTAAAAATGAAATTAGTACTATATAAGTTATATGTATTGTAGACACCAGACGAAGCAATGGTTTATCCAAACTTTAATAAATAATGCAATATATTTCTTAATCTGTTTGTGAGAAAGCGTGAAAAGAGCCAAGAGACTTGAATTTAAGGCTTCAACAGTCATAATTATACGAATTCTACATACTAATTCGAATTAGCCAATAAATTAGCTATTATCTTTGCAATATAAATTATTGCAATTTGAATATTGCAATATCAATGAATTGCAAAAATGCAAAATTCAATAAGTAAAAAAGAATACTCTGAAATAACCTACTTCAAAAATGGGTATTCTCAAATAAAAATAAGAAAAGAAGACTCAATTTTATTAATCTTAATGTTCCATATTATTATATATGCGCCTTTGTTTAGAGAATTCTATGTCTAATTATTTAAAAAATTAGATTGATTGATACGAGTTGATTTCCTGTTACGATGGATGGAAGAAAGAATGGATAGTCCAATAGCTGCTTCAGCCGCCGCAAGGGCTATAACAAAAATTGCGAAAATGTCTCCTTTTAATTGGCGACTGTCAAATAGAGCAGAAAATGTTACGAGATTTAGATTAATTGAATTCAGTATAAGTTCAAGACATATCAGAGCTCTAACCATGTTTCGGCTTGTAATCAATCCATAGATACCAATCGAAAATAAATAGACACTCAAAAAAAGTACATGCTCAAACATCATTAACTAACTCCTTATCAATCTCGATTCATTTCAATATGAGGACAAGAATTGAACCGATTCAATTAATTAGAATAGAACAATTACGCAACAAAAGAGAAAAGAAAGTATTTGTTGTGTTGACAGTAGATGGATTTTACTAAATCAAAATTGTTTTATTCTTTAGTTATTTTTTTAGATTTGAAATTCTAAGAATTTATTATTGTCTAGCCATAGTAATTGCACCTATTAAAGAAACTAGAAGAATTAGGGAAATGAGTTCAAACGGAAGATAAAAATCGGTTGCTAAATGAATCCCAATTTGTTGAACGTTATTTATGAGACCCTGTTCTACTATTTGGTTTGATCTTGTAGTCCAAAGAATTCCATACCATGACGTATCTGGGATAGTAGTCATTAGTGAAAAAGGAATAGTTATAGAAACGAGTGAAGTAAACCCATCTCCAATAGTCCAATAATTCTTATCTTTAGACCACTCTGAGCCATTTACAAACATTACAGCAAATATGATCAAAACATTTATGGCTCCCACATAAATAAGAAGTTGTGCGACAGCTACAAAGTAGGAATTCAATAAAAAATAGAATAAGGATATACAAACAAGAACTAGTCCCAGCGAAAAGGCAGAATAAATTGGGTTGGTAAGTAATACTACTCCTAGACCCCCTAGTAGAAGAACAAATCCCCCAAATAGCACAAGAATCTCATGTATTGGTCCAGGTAAATCCATTATGGATAAGAAGAAATTAATAGTATAAAATTTTTCATGAACTGACTAAAACTAAAAGATTCAAGGAAAGAAAAAGGGATTAGGATATTTATATAAAAATTGTATAGTTAGAAATCACATCACGAAAATCTACTCTCATTTTAAATCCAGAATAATTCGTAATAAGCAGTAGTTATTCTTTTTTCTTTATAGTTAATAAAAAACTATTGGATTTTTCTAACAAAAAAATCCTAGTAATCAGTAATCGTTCTTGAATTCCGGGATTTTTCTTCCTCTATTTTACTTTGAGGTGAATTCCTAATTGTTTGAATTGTGTAATCTCCCATTATGGAGACTGGTAACCGACTCAAAGCAATTTGATTATAATTCAATTCATGACGATCATAAGTAGAAAGTTCATATTCTTCGGTCATCGATAAACAGTTTGTCGGACAATATTCAACACAGTTACCACAAAATATACAAACTCCGAAATCAATACTATAATTAAGCAATTGTTTCTTTTTAATATCCTTTTCAAATCTCCAATCCACAAGGGGTAGATCTATTGGGCATACACGAACACATACTTCACAAGCAATACATTTATCAAATTCAAAGTGTATTCGCCCGCGGAAACGCTCTGATGTAATTGATTTTTCATAAGGGTAGTGAATCGTTACAGGTAAACGATTTGTGTGGGATAAGGTAATTATGAAACCTTGACCAATGTATCTTGCAGCACGTATTGTTTGTTGACCATAACTAATGAACCCAGTTATCATAGGGAACATATTCTAAATATCTATGAAAAAGGTATGTTTCTTTCTCTTGTTTGAGAGAACTTTTGTGTTGAAGATATTCTTACTGTTATTGTATTATCTTATTTATAGTGAAACTAGTTGGGAAGAAGTTGTTAATAAGAGATTGCCCAGAGAAATAGGTAAAAGAAATTTCCATCCAAGATTTAATAACTGATCCATTCTCATCCGAGGTAAAGTCCATCTTATTGTGATAGAAATGAAGAGAAATAAAAAAGCTTTAGTTAATGTAATAAGGATACCCATTATCATTTCAAAAATTCCCACAATATTATTCATTTGGAAAAATCCAAAAAAGGATATATAGGGAATAGAAAAATTCCACCCGCCTAAGTAGAGAACAGTTACAAATAAAGAGGAAACTAATAAATTTAGGTAAGAAGCAAGATAAAATAAGCCATATTTAATACCGGAATATTCGGTTTGATAACCCGCTACTAATTCTTCCTCCGCTTCTGGTAAATCAAAGGGTAATCTTTCGCATTCTGCCAAAGAAGAAATTAGAAAAACTAGAAAACCTATAGGCTGACGCCAAAGATTCCATCCAAAAAAACCATATTTTGACTGTGCTTCAACTATATCAACCGTACTTGAACTATTAGATAATCATAGTCGATGATAACATCACAGTTCCCACCGCTATTCCAAAACCGTACATGAAACCTTAGCTTCATACGGCTCCTCTATGATCAGAAAAAAGGATTATTTCTTTTCGATCTTGTCCCCCAGGCGTAGATAGAATTAGGTAAGATAAAATTGATCGGAAAGTCCTAAATTAGACCAAAGCAATTCCGTCTGCTAAAATAATAAAAAAGCGCTTCCGAATTGATCTTATCCTTTATATAATAAAATGACAGTTTTTTCTTGTTCAGTAATAACTTAATATTGGAATAAAACACTCGTTATAGCAATTAATAAATGAAAAGAATTGGATATTAGTTCATGACGAATTCTATTCTGTATGAATATAGATAAAAGAAAGAATAAATAAAGATCTTTTTTTGTATTGCATTCCATATCTTTTGTCCTATTCTTCTTTTCCGGGGAAAGGGGTACTTAAAAAGAAAAAAGAAATAAAGGGTTAATTCGTTCTTGATAGCTATTTCCTTAACAAGTGAATGGGAATATACTCTGGATCGGAATCCGAAGAAAGTACTACTTGATCATTTCCACCAATTTCAAGTCCTTATTATGATTCCTTTTATGAGGAAAAATGTCTAATGATTTAGATTCTCTCATTACTAATCCTTCATGTACTTTAGTGTTCCTAATCCCTCACTAACTTTTTATGGATTCTTTTATATGGTTATAAGTTCTAGTAATAACTAAAAATATTCTAGTAATGAAATTCCATATCGCGAATCCTTTATTCTTGCCCGCTTCAAGATATGATGACTAATCAAACAATCCCAATCTTGGGGTAAAGAGTTTACACTGCTTATGTTTACTTTAACTTTTTCTTGTACGTAGGAAATGAGATTTTTTATTTTTACTACAAATTAATAAGCTGTTTTGTTTCACTCATATAGCTATCTAGTTTCACTTAGCGACCTGAATACATAATAAGAAAACGAAGATAAGTATTCAATGGATTTTAGAGGAAAAGCTCCTTTTTTAACGAATCACACGTAGAGATATTGCTAGCACACAAAAAGTTAATGGTATTTCATAACTAATAGATTGAGCAGCTGCTCGTAGACCACCTGAAAAAGAATATTTATTATTTGAGCTATATCCTGCCATAAGAAGACCAATAGGAGCAATACTTGAAATGGCAATCCATAAAAAAACACCAATACTAAGATCAGCTAAAACAAAATGATATCCAAAAGGGATAACTAAAAAACTTAATAAAACGGATATGACTGCTATAGAGGGTCCAATGCTAAATAAAGGAATCTCTCCTCGGGATGGGAGGATATCCTCTTTAAAAATCAGCTTAGTTCCGTCTGCTATAGCTTGAAGCAGTCCTAGAGGGCCGGCATATTCAGGACCAATACGTTGTTGTATCGATGCGGAAATTTCTCTTTCTAACCACACAATTACAAGTACTTCTATTGTGATTCCCAGTAGGAGGGTCAAAATAGGTAGAATCCATATCAGTCCATAGACTTCTTTTAATAATTCCGATTTCGAAAAAGAATTGATAGTTTCTACCTCTACCCTATCTATTATCATTTCAACGATCAACTTCCCCCATAATGATATCTATACTACCTAATATCGTCATGATATCAGCCAATTTCATTTTTTTAACTAGCTGAGGAAGAATTTGTAAATTAATAAAACCGGGTGGACGAATTTTCCATCTCCAGGGGAAAAGACTATCATCTCCTACCAGATAAATTCCTAATTCGCCTTTTGGCGCTTCTACTCTTACATAAAGCTCTTGCTTTGATAATTCAAAATTTGGGGAAGGTTTTTTACCAAGAAATCGATATTCAAAATCATTCCATTCCGAATTCTTTGCTTTCTTAAAGCGTCGGGCTTCTAAATTCTCATAAGGGCCTCCTGGAATTTTCTCGATAGCCTGTTGAATAATTTTGATGGATTCCTTCATTTCACCAATTCGTACTAAATAGCGAGCTAACGAATCTCCTTCTTTTTGCCATTGGACTTTCCAATCGAATTGATTGTAAGACTCATAAGGATCAATTTTACGAAGATCCCATTGTATTCCAGAAGCTCGTAACATGGGTCCCGATAAGCCCCAATTTACAGCTTCTTCTCCGCTAATAAAACCTACTCCTTCAACTCGTTCTAAAAAAATAGGATTCTGTGTAATAAGTTGTTGATATTCAACAACTCCTCGTAAAAAATAATCACAGAAATCTAAACATTTATCCATCCATCCATAAGGTAAATCGGCAGCTACTCCTCCAATGCGAAAGTAATTATGCATCATTCGCATACCTGTAGCAGCTTCAAATAGATCATATATCAATTCTCTCTCTCTAAAAATGTAGAAAAAAGGAGTCTGTGCGCCGAGATCCGCCATAAAAGGCCCAAGCCATAACAAATGAGAAGCTATACGGCTCAATTCTAACATAATTACCCGAATATAGCTGGCTCTTTGAGGTATTTGAATATTCTCTAAGAATTCTGGTGCATTTACCGTTATTGCTTCTGTAAACATAGTAGCTAAATAATCCCACCGTGTTACATAAGGCAAGTATTGTATAATAGTTCTGTTTTCTGCGATTTTTTCCATTCCTCTGTGTAAATAGCCTAATATGGGTTCACAATCAACAACATCTTCACCATCGAGAGTAACGATCAGTCGAAGAACACCATGCATTGATGGGTGTTGAGGGCCCATATTGACTATCATTAGATCTTTTCTTGTAGACGGTAGACTCATATTCTTTTTTCTTCCTTAATTCATTATTCCATGAATTCCTCAAAACGAGGCTCATCAAAATGCAAAATCTAAGACTACTATAAGACTACTAATAAAATAAGAAAAAAATTCGAACGATTAAATTACTTCTCCCGAATATCCAACTGACTTATTAATTTCTTATAACGTACTCTATTTTTCTTTGCCAAATAAGCCAGCAAACGTTGACGTTTTCCCAAAAGTCTTCGTAGACCTCTTTCCGATGAAAAATCTTTTTTATGTAATTCCAAATGTGAAGCAAGTCTCCGTATCTTATTGGTGAAACTGAATACTTGAAATTCAACAGAACCCCTGTTTTCTTGTTTTTCTTCTTTAACCATAAATCAAAAAATCTTTCTACCTCCTTTCTTTTTCATGTATTTTTCTGATCAGGAAAAATAAAAAATTCTGTCAGTTATTTTGAAGTTATTCGAATCTCGTACACACAAAAATTTGCAATTATTCATCTACTGCTGGAATCTATAATTTGGATTTATTTTATTGATGCAAATTGGATTTGGATAGAAGGGTACATTCTTTTATTTTAGATAGAAGAAATGTTTCTTCTATCTAAAATAAAAGAATTTTGCTGATTTATTTATTGCTATATCCAATTTATAGAATTGATACACCATTTAATTGATATCGTTTAGCAAAATGAAACACAGCATATGCATCCATCTTTCGGCTCGAGAATTTCACGGGAGAGAGATATAGTATAAGAAATAGGCTATTAAGTAACTCTAAATGAATTGTGGATACATCTGTATCCTTAACATACTGAAACGACTGCCATTATTCGTATCAAAGCAATAGCGATTCATAAAAGCTAAATCTTGTAATCAATGGTGGGCCAATAATGAATTTTTTTGCATATGTATTAAGACGCTTGGTCTGATTTCGAAATTGTCCAGAGTTTTTTATGTTGTTTTCATTGCAAAATGATGGATCTCCTTCCGTAACTTTCCAATTACGAGTACGAGAATTGAAAGACATGAAAATTCTCAATTCTCTACAGCGTCTAGGAGATAGATAGAATATTTTCAGGAACAAGAAAATCAGAAGAATCTTTTTCTCTATTCACTACCATTCCGCGTCTTCGACTTCTATTAGTTTCTTTTCTTCTTTAATGCAATAGCTATAGTTTGATATAGAATCCATTTCTCAAAGTAATGGAAACCATTCTCTTATAGGAAATGGTTCGAAAATCGCTATTCCACCTTTTAGGTTTAGGTATCGCGAAAAGTGATACCTGTGAAGATCGTGCATTTCAGTCACATTCAGATCCGTTTTTCGAGTTCATGATATAACCAAATTGGATGGATCTTCCACCCGTTTAGCTAAGAAAGAATAGATGCGGAGGTGGATAATAGATCGATATGAAGATCATGAGTTGCCCCATAATGAAACCACCAGTAGTCGCGAATATCTCCTTCTTCCCTAACCCAAGATTGGAGAAAGAAGATCTAAGAGGGATCTATGTAGAATGTGGTCAGAAATCCATAATGGAGTCCGACCACAACGACCGAATTAATTATCCTCATCGAGAAACTTAGACTACTAAGTAGAAAAGATTTGAAAATCATGGCATGGGTCTCCTTTTTTCTTTCTTTAGAGTTTTCTATATGCACAATTTCTCGATGTTTCGATGAGAATTTCTTGACTTTCCATATATAGAAAGAGATAGACTATAAATGGCATCTCTTATGTCAATAAGACCAAAGGGATGGATATGAAATGATAGGAAGTGCTAGGAAGTGAAATAGAATGAAATAGAGCCACTTTGGACTTCCCTATGAAATGAGGCATGGAACGGAGCCACTACGAAGAAATTCTGGGAGTTACGAAAGAAGCTTCGGACTCATATTGTTCATGGGTTGAGAGCGGGAGTTGAACTCTAGGAGGTCGAATCTCCCCTTGTTCCTCAGTAGCTCAGTG